AACAAATAGGAAGGGATGGTTCTTTCATTGCATTGATAGAAGTCTAACTAGAAAAAGATCTCTCTACTATTACTTTGAGAAGAGAATTGTTGGTTTGACCGACGAACTACGTGGGAAAATAGACCTTCTTTCTTTGATTTTAAGCAAGATTTTTGGAAAATAACAATCCCTACATTCTCATTCTCAAGATTCAAGGCTATTTCGAAAGTATTACGAAACTCAACAAATAGCGCCGCCCTACATGGTTATTATTTCGAGAGCTTTAGTCATAATGGAGTTATAATCATACCCGCCGCTCTCTAATAAGAGGGCATGCACACAGGTGAGAGTGGATAGATCTGTCAAATCAGCATTTATTGAAGAAATGACAGATTGTGCCAGTTCACTCCAGGAGTGACCCCCGGGAAGTGTTTGAATACCAAACAAATTCAAACACTTGAATTCCAGTTGAGTCGCTATCTCGTCCAGATACTGTTCCGGAGTCAAGAGAGGAACATTTTGAATGTCCATCTCCTGAGCATACTCTGAAACGAGACGAGCTACTGGCTCCTCGGCCCGCGAAGGAAGGTGTGATCTGTATTTATGTACTGCGAGAAAGAGTATGCCAATACCTACAGCAGCTCCAACTGAAGCAATTGAAGTTGAGGCTGCATTCATTTATTCAACTTGACACGTGGGAAGGGCTTACTCTCCTAGTGGCTCGGCTTGGTCTCGCTCCCTTCCCGCACTATTCCTCCCCACTAAAAAGAGCGATTGAGAATCTCGAGAACCTTTCTGAACGTCTGTCTTCGCGGAAAAGGAGTATTTAATTTCCCCTAGTCCCCTTCCTCTCCCGTTGGTCGAGCTCAAAACCATCGACCCACTATTGTGATTGAGAATAATTCTCTTCCGAACAACCAAGTCATAATGAGATTAAAAAGTGATGCTTCCTTGGCCGTGTGGAACATGGATTAGCATTATGTCATTCCTACAAGTGATCCCCCATCCAGGATTGGAAGAAGTGCTATATGAGGACTTCGAGATCAAATAGAATATGTTTCTTTCTATTCCTCGTGAGGCACTTATTTCTCCGAAAGAAGAGATCAAAGTCATCTTCCTCCTTTTTCCCAATAAGTCGACGGCCTTACACCATTGGGATACTTCGAATAAACTGGAGTACATATAGGATACACCTGTGCTAAAACCTTTTCTTAATATTTCTTCTAAACTCTTGGGGTCCTTGCTCCGGATCTTGTTCTCCCGATGTGAAAGCAGTTGGTTTCGTAGTTTTAGAATTCTGCTGATCCCAAGTACTCCGTCTCTATCATTGCATATGGCAATATAGAAAGTCAAGAGGAAAAGGCATGACCAGAAGAATTGTGTGAAATAAGTGAATTTATCCAGTTGAGGCATGACGGATGAATACTCAAAATGATTCCCTCCAGACAGCTTAACTCCGTCAAGCCTGTAGGAGTAGTGAAGAAGTAGACTAGAAATCGCTTTTTTTGGTTGTTGACCAAGGAAAAGCATGGGACTCGTTGGGCTGGGCGCTCTTTTTCTTATCTTACGATATTTTGAAATAGGTTCTCGCAACGCTATGGAAGAAGGGCTTGTGAAGGAGAGGCAATAGCAGCCCTCTCTGAAACTTAAAGATCCTACTCACGTTCACTTTAAGAGGTGGTTTAAGGAGTTTATAGGTTTGCATCAAGGTATGTTGTTTTCCCAAATGTTGATGGCTTGGAGTTACATATCCCTGAAGAGAAGGAGGTGAGCGCAAAAAAGCCTCTTCCGAATCTTGATCCGAAAGTGACGATGCAACAAAGGCTATTCGGTGTGAGTTGGTGTTCAGTATGGAGGTACCTCTTCACTAGGGCTCTGCGCCCCTTCCTTAAGTTCTTGACCCAATGCCAGGTGATTGGCTAACCGTGCCCCTTCCTTAGAAGGTAAGAGAGGGAGAGAGAGATCAGATTACAAGAGAAAGGGAAAGACTACTCTGATAAGGACTTGGGTCAATCATCATTGACATAAGCTTTTTGCCCATGAGTTAGCGGAGTGAAGTAGAGAAAGAAGTAACTAGGTAGGAGTAGTAGCGCTTGCGGCGCAGAAGGGGCTTGACACTACGTATGAAAAGAGCTCTAAGACGTGTGCGGCCCCTCATTCCATTCCTTGCAACAAGACCTCTGATTCATGTTGCTGATCTTTATTTTCGAGAGATTGTTAAGCCTCATAGAGTTCCTAAGTCTATCACTTCATATCGTGATTTCAAATTATTGAGTCACTTTTGGAGAACCCTTTTGAGAAGCTTGGTGATAAACAATATCCGATCCGAGAGTGGGATCTTCTCTTGGCTCATGCTGAATTTGCTTACAATCAATCCACTAGTAAAACCACTGGTTGTAGTCCTTTTAACTTAGCTCCATTACCTACTAATCACTACTTCAGTGGAGATGCTGAAGAAGAGGCTAAGTTTTTTCAAAAGAATGCATGAACAGATTCAGGATCGCATTATCAAGCAGAATGA